TTGAGAAAAGAATAAAGAATAGAAAAAAGACTATAAAAAATACAATGAAAAAAAAAGAATTAAGTCAATTTTTTTTATTAATTATTATTTATTATTTTTTATTATAATTATTATTTTATTTTTTTTTTATTAATTATTATTAATATTTTCTATTTTTATATGTTATTTTATCTGTTTTTTTTATCTTATTTTATGTTATTTTTTAAAATAACATATTTTTAAAAATGCAATTACTTCATTTATTCAATTGATCTTTTTTCTCTATATTTTATATCAATAAAATTAGCTCCATAAAATCTGGTTTTGTTGTTATAGAACACGGTATTCTATAGAATATATTCTATAGTAGAGTAGCAATATTCTATAGTAGCATAGTAATAAGAAATACGAATAATAAATTTATTAGTATGAATAGAACAAAAGAGGGGGGAGGAAATAATAAAGAAAAATTTATACAAAGCTAGATATGAATCATCCACACCCTCTTTTTTGTATTTCATTAATTGAATTTTGTTTGATTAAGACTAAGTTCTGTAAAAACCCCCGCCTTCTTTAAAATATCATGAACAGTTCCTGTGGGTTGAGCTCCTTTTTCAAGGAAATAGAGAATCGCGGGAACATTTAAATAGGTTTGATTATTTATCGGATCATAAAAACCCACTTTTCGAAGATCTCTTCCCTCTCTTCGGGATCGAACATCAATTGCAACAATTCGATAAACGGCTCATTGGGATAGATGTAGTTAAATAATACCCCCCCTAGAAACGTATAAGAAGTTTTATCCTCGTACGGCTCGAGAAAAAAAATGATTAATTAAAAGTTATGTCTATGTATGGAATTAGAATGTCAAAAAAATCCATAAACCAGCAAATCAATTAGACATTGAAACCGTTAAACCGTCTTTTTTTTTTCGAAAAAAAAAAGAAGAAAAAAGCATTCGTACTCTCATAACTCAAGTCAAATAACTCTCAAAATGCTCAAAAAAAATCCTTAGGCATTCTTTTATTGAGTGGTCTCTAACCCCTTTTTTGTTTGTCTCGCTTAGAATCTATTTCGATTCTTGATTTTAATCTAGTTGTTGAGAAAATTGAAAAGGGTATTTCCTTGTTCTAGGATCTTTTATCTTTTCCTTGAATCATTGGGTTTAGACATTACTTCGGCGATATTTAATCATTTCAAAAATGGCAGCAACATGCCCTTTTTTTCTCTCTTTTTTTCTTTCTATCAAAGAATCATATGAACGATTAATTCCCGCATGATACACTTTTGATCGAAAGAGTTTTACCAATTCCAACAATTTTCTTTTTGATTTGAAAATAGTTTGAATCGGAGCCTTTCGATTTCTATATCAAAAATAGACTTACGAAGTTGTTCCAACTTATTGATTTCCATTAACTAACCCTAGATCCTTGCCCCTGAAAAATAGATGTTTCTCTTCGAGCTCCATCCTGTACTATTTACATTACAACCCAACAAAAGCCGGATTATAATAGAACAAAGGATGTCGAGCAAAAAGCACCTTCATTTCTACATAATGGAAAGTGGTGGGTTTTGACATCCACAGCCGATCATGTCCTTCAAGTCGCACGTTGCTTTCTACCACATCGTTTCAAACGAAGTTTTACCATAACATTCCTCTAGTCTGGAACATTTATTCAATTATGGAATCATGAATAGTCATAGGTTCAGTCGATCCATAGTAATCTATCTATACTTCTTCCTTCTATATGAAATCAATTTCCTTCTATATGCTATATGAAATAAATATATAATTTAGGAAGAAAAAGCCTCAATAAGAATTCAAACTAACCCATATTGTATGAATGCAATATATATATTTTTTATTAGATTTTATTAGAATAGAAAAGGATAATATATAATATTAGTAAAAAAAAAGAATATCATTAATAATAATATTACGAAAATAATAATATCACGAATATTATAAATAACACAAATAAACTAATTTTTTTGAATCTACCTTGCATCTTCAAATAACCCGATAGATCAAATAACTCGATAGAATAGATCCACCAATCTCGCAGTTCTTCGAGTGTCAATCTTAAGAAATCATTCAAAATCAAAAGCAAGAATCACACTTTCTCCAATATTTGACTCTTAGAAAGAAGGTTATTAAAAACAAAAAAAAGAGCAATTTAGATTCGGATATCGTTATTCTGATATATAAAAGGAGTATGCTCTGGGACGGAAGGATTCGAACCTCCGGATAGCGGGACCAAAACCCGTTGCCTTACCACTTGGCCACGCCCCAAATAGATTTCTATTTGAAACTACTAAACACTAATATGGGTATTCCTTGTTCGTCAATTCCAGTTCCAAATAGCTATGGAATAGAGTAGATTCTTGCTACGATTTTTGCACGTATGGATAGAGAATTAAATAGAGAATTAAACCTAATTTATTGATCATTACATAGAATTCAATTAAGATATTGTATGAAAGTATGATTTCTTCTATTCTCTTGTAAGAATTGAAGGCT